AACAACATAGAGGAAGAATGAAGGGAATATCTTATCGAGGTAATCATATTTGTTTCGGTAAATATGCTCTTCAGGCACTTGAACCTGCTTGGATCACATCTAGGCAAATCGAAGCAGGTCGACGAGCAATGACACGAAATGCACGCCGTGGTGGAAAAATATGGGTCCGTATATTTCCAGACAAACCAGTTACAGTAAGACCTGCTGAAACGCGTATGGGTTCGGGGAAAGGATCCCCTGAATATTGGGTAGCTGTTGTTAAACCGGGGCGAATACTATATGAAATGGGTGGAGTAACCGAAAATATAGCTAGAAGGGCTATTTTAATAGCAGCATCTAAAATGCCTATACGAACTCAATTTATTATTTCGGGATAAAAATGTAGAACCGACAGAGATGAATCTTAGGGATGAAACAAAAACGCAGGTTTCTTTTTTTGGACAAACAATATTTCTTTTATTTTCTTCATCCTTTGCATTGGAAGAATAAACAAAAAATTTGATATGATTCAACCTCAGACCCATTTAAATGTAGCGGATAACAGCGGGGCTCGAGAATTGATGTGTATTCGAATCATAGGAGCTAGTAATCGTCGATATGCTCATATTGGTGACGTTATTGTTGCTGTGATTAAAGAAGCAGTACCAAATATGCCCCTAGAAAAATCAGAAGTAGTGAGAGCTGTAATTGTTCGTACCTGTAAAGAACTAAAACGTGACAGCGGTATGATAATACGATATGATGACAATGCTGCAGTTGTGATTGATCAAGAAGGAAATCCAAAAGGAACTCGAATTTTTGGGGCAATCCCCCGTGAATTGAGACAATTGAATTTTACTAAAATAGTTTCATTAGCTCCCGAGGTATTATAAAATAAAATGAGATCGTGATATCTTTGGGGTATTTGAAAGAAATAGATTAAGAACTAGATTAATTCGTAGATTGTGTCTCACGCATATACCTTGCAAAATTCCTATTCATAAATCAATAAAAAAAAAAAGAAAAACATGTTGATTATATCCAATTTTGAGACACCAATAATTTTAGTTCATCATGGGTAGAGACACTATTGCTGAGATAATAACCTCTATACGAAATGCTGATATGGATAGAAAAAGAGTTGTTCGCATAGCATCTACTAATATTACCGAAAATATTGTTAAAATACTTTTCCGAGAGGGTTTTATCGAAAACGTCAGAAAACATCGAGAAAAAAACAAATATTTTTTGGTTTTAACCCTTCGACATAGAAGGAATGGGAAAAGACCCTATAGAAATTTTTTAAATTTAAAACGGATCAGTAGACCCGGTTTACGAATCTATTCTAACTCTCAACGAATTCCTAGAATTTTAGGTGGGATGGGAATTGTAATTCTTTCTACTTCTCGGGGTATAATGACAGACCGGGAGGCTCGACTAGAACGAATCGGTGGAGAAATTTTGTGTTATATATGGTAATCCATTTAATATCCAAATGGGATCCGAAACCTCTTCCTATTTGTAAAAAAAAAAAGAAAGGGGGTGAGTTGTCTAATATCGTCTTTCCTCCATTAATTGATACTTCAGGGGGGCTTTACCTGAAATGAAAGAACAAAAATGGATTCATGAAGGTTTAATTACTGAATCGCTTCCCAATGGCATGTTCCGAGTTCGGTTAGATAATGAAGATCTGATTCTAGGTTACGTTTCAGGAAAGATCCGACGTAGTTTTATACGGATACTGCCAGGAGATAAAGTCAAAATTGAAGTAAGTCGTTATGATTCAACCAGAGGACGTATAATTTATCGACTCCGAAACAAGGATTCGAAAGATTAGGTCATTTTTATTCGATACGATTTGAGATGCAAAATTTCAAGAAACTTATTTTCTACCAAAAAAGAATTAAGATAAGGAATGACAAATATGAAAATAAGAGCTTCCGTTCGAAAAATTTGTGAAAAATGTCGACTAATCCGTAGGCGGGGGCGCATTATAGTAATTTGTTCCAACCCGAGACATAAACAAAGACAAGGATAATCAGACCCGCTAAAGGGCTCAATGTACAAATAAGAAATCTGTTTTGACATAAAATGGATATATCCATATATTTCTGACTCATATTTATGAGATGATACAATATGGCAAAAGCTATACCGAGAACTGGTTCACGTAGGAATGTACGTATTGGTTCACGTAAGAGTGCACGTAGAATACCAAAGGGAGTTATTCATGTTCAAGCAAGTTTCAATAATACCATAGTCACAGTTACAGATGTGCGGGGGCGGGTGGTTTCCTGGTCCTCGGCCGGTACTTGTGGATTCAAGGGTACGAGAAGAGGGACACCCTTTGCCGCTCAAACTGCCGCAGCAAATGCTATTCGTACAGTAGTCGATCAAGGTATGCAACGAGCAGAAGTCATGATAAAAGGTCCCGGTCTCGGAAGAGACGCAGCATTACGAGCTATTCGTAGAAGTGGTATACTATTAACTTTCGTACGGGATGTAACCCCTATGCCACATA